TTAAATTAGACTAGACAAATAAAATAAAGTTCATTTTCCTACCTTGCTTGCATATGTATAGATATATCAAATAGAGATATATACAGAAGAGAGTTTTTGCATTTCCCGAAAATTCCCTGATTGTTGGATCATATTCTAATCGATTTTGTAGAAATTTTTAATGGAATAAAATTTTTTCTTTATTAATGACTATATAGAATAGAAATAAATGCCTATATAGAAATAGAAGTAGAAAACAAAAAGAATAATAAATCTAACAAGGGGATTATGATATATCTATTTGATTTTTAAAGATTAAAGATTAATAAGTCCATTTATTTAGTTTGGCGTTTCTTGTACCTATTTTTTGATTCTATTTCTATTAGGTTGTATATTAGTATTAGATATATATTTACTTAAAGATACTTAGTATAATTAGATAATATATATAATAATAGAAATAATAAAAATACAAGATATTTTTAGATATCTTTAGAATTCAGAATATAACAATAACAGGTACAAATATTAAATTGAGGTACCCATTTTATGACAACTTTCAATAACTTACCCTCTATTTTTGTGCCTTTAGTAGGCCTAGTCTTTCCGGCAATTGCAATGGCTTCTTTATTTCTTCATATTCAAAAAAATAAGATTTTTTAGATCGGATGAGACCTAATCGTATCACTCCTTTTTTGATTTTAAAAACTTCGATTCGATAAGACCCATTTGGTAGAATATTGTATAACACATAGATTCCTACAAACATAAATAAAAAAAGCTCTTATGCATGTGTAAATGTATTATATGAGTCAAAAAATTTGCGCTCTTTTGAAAAATGGATCATCATCGGGCCGATGTATGAAATTCAAGTCAATGTATTTATTTGTATGTATATAGCTATCGGGGATCATATAAAGGAAGGAGATGTTATTATTTTAGATATAAAAAATTCTATGAATTACTCCTGAGGTAAAGATTCACAACAAAATAGTTGATGAGAGTTACTTTGAAAACAAAAAAAGGAAAGTCATATTTTCTCAATTCCAAAAAATTGTATAACTGGATCTAATATATATGAGTTGGCGATCAGAATCTATATGGATAGAATTTATAACGGGGTCTCGAAAAACAAGTAATTTCTGCTGGGCCTTTATCCTATTTTTAGGTTCATTAGGATTCTTATTGGTTGGAACTTCCAGTTATCTTGGTAGAAATGTTATATCGTTATTTCCGTCTCAGCAAATCATTTTTTTTCCACAAGGGATTGTGATGTCTTTCTATGGTATCGCAGGTCTCTTTATTAGTTGCTATTTGTGGTGCACTATTTTGTGGAATGTGGGTAGTGGTTATGATCTTTTCGACCGAAAAGCAGGAATAGTGCGTATTTTTCGTTGGGGATTTCCTGGAAAAAGTCGTCGCATCTTTTTACGATTCCTTATGAAAGATATTCAGTCCATCAGAATAGAAGTTAAAGAGGGTGTTTCTGCTCGGCGTGTCCTTTATATGGAAATTCGAGGTCAAGGGGCTATTCCTTTAATTCGTACTGATGAGAATTTTACTACACGAGAAATTGAGCAAAAAGCTGCTGAATTGGCTTATTTCTTGCGTGTACCAATTGAAGTATTTTGAAATGAATGAATTTTAAAAGACTAAATGCTTTGGCAGTAGAAAGAAAAAACAAAAGAATTTCTTTCTTTTTTTTTTCAATTAAACATTCATCTATTCTTTTATGCTCGTTTTTTTTTGATATATTTGATAGAAAGTTTCTTCATCTCGAAATTAGTATTGACCGAAAAAAGGGAGAATAACATCCTGGAAACCCAATTTTTTCTTGATTCAAATTGGAAGTGTATTCTGAGTCTATTTCTTTATTCTTTCTAGATTCAAAGCAAAGACTAAGTATTAAATCAAAAGAAAAAGAGAAAATGGATTGATAGGTTCAATACATTCTATTCGAATTAGAATAGAAACTCGTGCTCGATAGAAATATTAGATCTAATAGAATCAACAACTGAGGTAGGTTCATTAACAATTCACAGATTCAAAATGGCAAAAAAGAAAGCATTCATTCCTTTTTTTTATTTTACATCTATAGTCTTTTTGCCCTGGTTGATCTCTCTCTGCTGTAATAAAAGTTTGAAAACTTGGATTACTAATTGGTGGAATACTAGACAATGCGAAACTTTTTTGAATGATATTCAAGAAAAAAGTGTTCTAGAAAAATTCATACAATTAGAGAACCTATTCCAGCTCGATGAAATGATAAAGGAATACCCAGAAACCGATTTACAACAATTTCGTCTAGGAATCCACAAAGAAACGATCCAATTCATCAAGATACACAATGAGTATCGTATCCATACAATCTTGCACTTCTCGACAAATCTAATATCTTTCGTTATTCTAAGTGGTTATTCCTTTTTGGGTAAGGAAAAGCTTTTTATTCTGAATTCTTGGGTTCAAGAATTCCTATATAATTTAAGTGATACAATTAAAGCTTTTTCGATTCTTTTATTAACTGATTTATGTATCGGATTTCATTCGCCTCACGGTTGGGAACTAATGATTGGTTATATTTACAAAGATTTTGGGTTTGCTCATTATGAGCAAATTTTATCTGGTCTAGTTTCTACCTTTCCAGTCATTCTTGATACAATTTTTAAATATTGGATCTTTCGTTATTTAAATCGTGTATCTCCGTCACTTGTAGTGATTTATCATGCAATAAATGACTAAAAAATGATTCACTGATCCAATTTCTAATCTTTCGTACCTTATACATCATAACCAAATCAAAGTCGTATTTACTTTACTCTTTTTACCCAGGAGGGGGTTCCTTGTATATTTCAAAAAAAAATTTTATTTTTTTTCAGTAAATGTAAATAGCAGAATTGTGGCTAGGGAAGTATATTATCGACCTACCTAACTTTATTGTAGAAATTTTCGGGATAAATGATTGGACCATGCAAACTAGAAATACCTTTTCTTGGATAAGGGAAGAGATTACTCGCTCCATATCTGTCTCACTCATGATATATATAATAACTTGGGCATCCATTTCAAGTGCATATCCGATTTTTGCCCAGCAGAATTATGAAAATCCACGAGAGGCAACTGGGCGTATTGTATGTGCCAATTGCCATTTAGCTAATAAGCCCGTGGATATTGAGGTTCCACAAACGGTACTTCCTGATACTGTATTTGAAGCAGTTGTTAAAATTCCTTATGATATGCAACTAAAGCAAGTTCTAGCTAATGGTAAAAAAGGAGCTTTGAATGTGGGAGCTGTTCTTATTTTACCCGAGGGGTTTGAATTAGCCCCTCCCGATCGTATTTCACCCGAGATGAAAGAAAAGATAGGAAATCTGTCTTTTCAGAATTATCGCCCCAATAAAAAAAATATTCTTGTGGTAGGTCCTGTTCCTGGTCAAAAATATAGTGAAATAACCTTTCCTATTCTTGCCCCAGACCCTGCTACTAATAAAGATGTTTACTTCTTAAAATATCCTATATACGTAGGTGGAAACAGGGGAAGGGGTCAGATTTATCCTGATGGTAGCAAAAGTAACAATACAGTTTATAATGCTACGGCAGGAGGGCTAATAAGCAAAATCTTACGAAAAGAAAAAGGGGGATACGAAATAACCATAGTGGATGCATCGAATGGACGCCAAGTGATTGATATTATCCCTCGAGGCCTAGAACTTCTTGTTTCAGAGGGCGAATCCATTAAACTCGATCAACCATTAACGAGTAATCCCAATGTAGGTGGATTTGGTCAGGGGGATGCGGAAATAGTACTTCAAGATCCATTACGTGTCCAAGGCCTTTTGTTCTTCTTAGGATCGGTTGTTTTGGCACAAATCTTTTTGGTTCTTAAAAAGAAACAGTTTGAGAAGGTTCAATTATCCGAAATGAATTTTTAGATCTGTCTATTTAGCTTTATCAAATTCGTAAAAAAGAACCAAAAAAATTATTGTTCCCAATTTGGTCTGGTCAACAAAATTCTGAAAAGCCTTTTGCCTCTCTTTAGATTTTCTATTCCTTTTCGACCAGATGTCAGGAATTACTTGTATCATAGTCCTAATCTTAATATGTATATTGAGAAGAATTCACTTTACCCCTTTCTTTTTTTTTTAATACAAATTTGAAAAATGGGAAGGGGGTGTGATGTAACTCTGTCGTTATTGACCAATTGATAGAATGTATCAATTATCAAGAGTTTGTTCTATTTAGAATGGAAAAATTTGACTAGATACTAAAATAAGATAAGGAACGTAAGCGCAGAAAAAAAGGGAACCATAAATCGGCGAAACAACAAGTTTTAGGGACTATAGGGAGTATTTTTTGTCTTGCTAGTCTTCGACACAAGAAAAGGATGTCTAAAATTCCTTTTCTTGTGTCGATCTTGTCCTTCTTGATTCCATTCGTTAAAAACTCCTATTCTTAGTTTACATATATATTACTGTTTCTATATATATAACGTTTTAATATATATATATTAATTAATAGTATAATATAATTATTAATTATATAGTATAATAGTAGTTACTTTTTTTAGTTTTCTTTTTTTTTTGATTTCAATTTTGATGAAATACTAAATAAATAAAAAAATAAGAAAAAACTTCTATTTAGTATAGACAAAATTTTAATGATAGATCTAATGATAAAAAATATTGTGTCAGCCGGGGAAGCAGGAAAAAGAAATGAAGTTATTCCCCTTTTTTATTCTATCTTTGAAAGGTTTAAAATACTATATGTTCGTAATCTACTAATTTAATTCCTTTTTCAAAAAGAAGATAAAAAATTGTTCTGATTATTAGCAGTTCAACGGGACCCCCTCGAATCAGACAAAGAAGGAAGAGTTGGGCCCCGTTGAGTTCTTATGTTTTCACGTCTATAACTCAGTTCATCCAATTTTTACAGGGATGAACCTAATCCTGAATATGAACCATAAAAGAAAATACCTATTAAACCGATCACAGGAATACCAGCTACAGTACCTATTACCCAAAGAG